TAACAATAAAATGCTCTGAAAAGACCACATACGACGAAGACTTTTTGTTGCCGTCGGAAAAAGAAGAAGTCCCAACCCTATTAACATAGGAACTGGGAGTGGAAGGAAAGGTATTATCCACGCATATTGATATGTCTGTTCCATAAAAAAAGTTTTTTATTCTTAATTAATTGTTTCCGATTCACCGGATCTTACCTCGTTCGAAAAAAGGTCAATAAAAAATCAAGATATGCACTAACTTATTTAATAATTTTAGATTAGTATTTATTCTGAGTCTTTTCAAAATCGTTCAAATATTCAAAACAAGAAGTTACAATTGGTCAAATGAGATAACCAAGTTAGATATAAAAACGAATACTTATAACAGGAAAATGCAAATATAAATTATTATTACGAGAATTTCTCGTAATAATAATTTATATTCATAGAGCAGAGCAAGGATAAAAAATTACACTAAAAAGAGTACTTGATGCTGATATGAATTATAGGATTAACTAAGGTCATAGGTCTAATGAAATAAATGAAATAAAAACTCTTGATTTTAGTTAGTTTCTTTTAACTCATTAACTAATTCATTATGGGATTGATTGTTTTCCATTTCAATCAAAACGATTTCTTAGTAAACGTTAGAATATTATAGATCTAAAATGAACTTTTTTTTATCGAGAAAGGCTAAAAAACGATTGAGATATTTTTTTATCAAACCAGGTATCCTTTAACAGATTTATTAGTAATCTCATTCGAATTTTCAAATTGAATTTAGGTGTATTCCTTTCTCGAGTTTGACTAAAAAAAGACTCAAGTTTTTTATTAGATTAGGCAAAAGTTTACAATCCTTTGAGGGATTTTATTAAATGTAAATAAAGTATAGAATGACGAAAATCAAGGTCTTTTAGGTTCTTTCTTTATTTTATTAAATCATTAAGTTTGATTTCTATGACCTAGCAGATTCTGCAGATTCTAAAGATATAAATTTGAGAGATAAAGAACGAGAACTAAGAGTTCCAATTTTGGTTTTAGAATATTGTATGGAATCAAAATTTTGTTATTTCGAGTAATTTTTGATCCCATTTTCACGGATCTTTCACATATCTATATTTCTATATTTCTTTTTTATAAAGAGAATATTATTTCTAGAAAAAATAGATAATGAAAAATAAATAATAATTTGTTTTGAACAATAGATGTCTTTCACATCCAACTATAACAATGATTTTAAAATGGCAGTTCCAAAAAAACGTACTTCTATATCAAAAAAGCGTATTCGTAAAAATATTTGGAAAAGGAAAGGATATTGGGCGGCGTTAAAAGCTTTGTCATTAGGGAAATCTCTTTCTACCGGGAATTCAAAAAGTTTTTTTGTACGACAAACAAATAAGTCCTAAACTATTGGAATAATCGGAATGGATTTGACTCAAAAATTGGCTCAATAATTTGTTAATATCAAATTCACAATTGGCAGTCCCTATTCTAATCAATATGAAATAGACCAGGTTTCCATCTTATAAGATGTCTAAAAAAAAGAATTCTTCTGTTTGCTGAATTCTAAAAAAAAAGCAGAATAAAGAAAAAAATACAAGATTTTTTTATTTCTTTGTAGTAGATTTTCACTAAGATTTTTGTGGTGGGGAGTCTTATTTTCCCCATCGACCTTTACAAAAATGAAAACAGTTTTTTTCTTTTATCGAGAGAATTATCTACTTGCAAAAGTTGGATTTTAGAATAGGATAAACTACGTCAAAGCCCTAAGATAAAAGAGAAATAAACCGGACACCCTAAAAAGAAATGAAACTAATGAACTTTCAAATTGACTTTTGAACTCATTTTTTTTATCAATTGGAATCTTTACTAAAAAACTTATTTGATTGAATTGACTTGTTCAATCTCGACGATTGAATATAAATAGGCTATTATTAGTTCGAGCAAGCCGCTATGGTGAAATCGGTAGACACGCTGCTCTTAGGAAGCAGTGCTAGAGCATCTCGGTTCGAGTCCGAGTGGCGGCATGCCATCTTCTAAAACAGACCCAATAGATCCTATAATAAAAATAAATTCAATTCCCGATTTATAATTCTTAATTAATATTAATTTAGGGGATTCCCTCCCTTTTTTCATTTTTATGATATTTTCAACTTTAGAGCATATATTCACTCATATTTCCTTTTCGATTGTTTCAATTGTAATTACAATTAATTTGATAACCTTATTGGGCAATGAAATCATAAAATCATATGATTCGTCAGAAAAGGGGATGATAGTTACTTTTTTATGTCTAACAGGATTATTAATCACTCGTTGGATTTATTCGGGCCATTTCCCACTAAGTGATTTATATGAATCATTAATCTTTCTTTCATGGAGTTTCTCCCTTATTCATATAGTCCCTTATTTCAAAATAAGAAAAAATTATTTAACCACAATAACTGCCTCAAGTACTATTTTTACCCAAGGCTTTGCTACTTCGGGTCTTTTAACTGAAATACGTAAACCCGCAATATTA